ACCCCATTCGTAACTCCATCAATTACTCGTCGATCAAAAGAATGAGCTAGTTGAGCTAATCCTCGTATACCCCTAATGAATACTTTTTCGTAATAAACGTCTATGTAGCCGCGATTGTATGACCAGTTGTATATGACATTTATTATTTGTTCTAAGCGAATTCTCATTTTAGGACCCATTTTAGCAAATGAATTGATTAAGTACAAATTTTGTCGGTCTGAATAGACAGACCCGTATAGAACGGATGCTATAAATATTCCAAAATAGGCTATACTGACTGAATAAAACGCATTCGTCACAAATTTATACCAATCTTCAGTTGAATTCTGATGTAAAAGTTTCATCGATGGGGTTAACCATTTCGATAATATGTCAACCTCCATTACTTCTTGCCCGAAACGAATTCCTATGCATCCAACGAACAAAGTAAATATGGCCAATATAAGCAGGGGAAATAACATGGTATTGTCCGATTCATGCGGATATAGTAAAGTATAAGGGTCCTTATTCAAAAAATGAGTACTAAAAGATGATCGCATGTTTCTTACATAACCGGCAATTTTATATGTATTAGAAAACGGGCAACTCGAAAAGGAGGACTTGTCATTATTATTCCTTGTTGCTAAAAGCAAATTACTGCTAACTGGTTTGGAACCTTCTTGCCCCCATATAGATATTGAATAGAAGGAACTATTTGTATGTCCGCTGTAATTTTTAAAATGACTACGTAAATGTCCTTCGAAAGTAAGTAGATACATACGAAACATATAAAATGCAGTTAATCCTGCTGTGTAGCAAGCTATTGTCGCAAAAATCGGTGAATACAACCAACTATCATTAATAATTTCGTCTTTGGACCAAAAACAAGCGAGGGGTGGAATACCACAAAGAGAAAGTGTACCTAAAAAAAAAGTTGTTTTTGTAATTGGCATATATTTGGTTAAACCACCCATAAGAACCATATTCTGGCTCTTAGCTGGAGAATACCCAACAATGGGTTCCATGGAATGAATGATTGATCCAGATCCTAAAAACAATAATGCTTTAGAATAAGCATGAGTGATCAAATGGAATAAAGCGGCTCGATAAGAACCTATACCCAAAGCTAACATAATGTATCCCAATTGAGACATCGTGGAATAAGCTAAACTTCTCTTAATATCTCTTTGAGCAAGAGCCAAGGTAGCTCCTAATAGTACCGTTATTACACCTATCAAAGAAATGATATTCATTATGTAAGGTATGCCTATGAAAAGAGGAAGAAGCCGAGCTACAAGAAAAATGCCTGCGGCTACCATAGTAGCCGCATGTATAAGAGCCGAAATAGGAGTAGGTCCCTCCATAGCATCAGGTAACCATACATGAAGCGGGAATTGCGCGGATTTAGCAACTGCACCAAGGAATAATAAGAAGGCACACAACGTAGCAAATGAGGAATTAATCTCATTGTTATTAATGATCGAATCATTAAATATTTCGAATAAATCCTGAAATTCGAAACTACCTGTTATTAAATAAAAACCTAAGATTCCTAATAATAAACCAAAATCCCCCACACGATTAGTCACAAACGCTTTTTGACAGGCATTTGCTGCAATTGGTCGGGTAAACCAAAAACCTATTAACAAATAGGAACACATTCCCACAAGTTCCCAAAAAATATGGATTTGTATCAAATTGGGACTAGTAACTAATCCCAGCATAGAAGTATTGAAAAAACTCATATAAGCAAAAAATCTCAAATATCCTTGGTCATGAGACATATAATTATCACTATAGATAAGAACCATGATTCCAACAGTAGTGATTAATATCGACATAATAGAAGTAAGTGGATCAATCAAGTAGCCGAACTCTAAGGAAAAATCACTGGTGATGCTCCAAGACCATAGATATTCATAAATTGAGCTACCGTTTATTTGCTGGATCGCCAGCTTGGTGGAAAAGACCATAACTATACTTAACAATAAAACAGCGGGAAAAGCCCATATACGACGAATATTTTTTGTTGCTGTTGGAATAAGCAGGAGTCCCAATCCTATTAACATAGTAACTAGAAGCGGAACGAAAGGTATAATCCATGCATATTGATATGTGCGTTCCATAATAATAAAATCAAATCTTTTTATTCTATTTTCTTCTATATTATAATTATATTAATTATTGTTCCCAATTCATATTCATCACCAGTTATTATTTTTTTTTAAACACAAACCAAAATAAGGATACGGAAAAGAAAGAACATTCTTTTTTATTATTCTCGCTCTTCCTCGCCTATTTAAAATTTAACCCAAGGAGTTACAATTGAATTGGTCAAATGATATAATTAATTAATCAAATTATTGGTTAATACTGGGCTGGGGGTTAAGTAGTTATTAGCTTTTGATATGGATCATGAGATCCACAAATAACTCGACCCAACAAGATCTAATTATTTTATCCAAAATCATTAACTAATTTAAGTTTAAGTTTCATTTGAAACTGATTGATTGGCTTCCACCAGAACTTGTGGGAAATTCTATGATACTTGTAACCTCCCATAGAGGTGAAGTAAGAGGTTACTAAAATTGCCTTAATCAAGTTCAAGTAATGGATCATTGAACAAAAGTCTTATTTGAATCGTGGGGACGCTATGCTTGAATTTGATCAATTGATAGATAAAATATTTTTGTTTTATCTCATTTAGGTAATGTAATTAATTTCTGGTTATTGTTATTAAGTGTATCACGACGGTAGGTATATATATGGTATATTTCAAATAGACTGAGATAGGAATTGGAACCTTTTCTTTTATTTTTCCTTTTTTATCTTATTTATCATTTATCAGCGGGAGTCGATTCCATTGGTAGTTGATACCATCGATCCTAATGAATGGAGATATGAAGCAATCAGTGCAATTTTCTTTCTTCTGACATTGTCATTGTATGCAATAATAATGAATACTTCAAAAAAAGAGTTATCTTTTTTTCTATGAGAGTTATACTTAGCGAATCGCATCTCCTTTCTTTTTATTTTCCAACTTTTGTTTTGGTCCCCAGCAATAATTAATTAATTATATGCTATATGCGCGCATTTGTATGTTATGAAGAAAACCTATGAACTAAATAATAGATATATGAATAGAAAGAATTAATGATCCATTTTGAACAATACATGTCTTTCACATTCAACTTAGAAAAGTTAATAACTTGTTTTTTGCATGGCGGTTCCAAAAAAACGTACTTCTATATCAAAAAAGCATATTCGTAGAAATTTTTGGAAGAGAAAGGGATATTGGGCAGCGGTAAAAGCTTTTTCTTTAGCTAAATCCATTTCTACCGGTTATTCAAAAGGTTTTTTTGTACGACAAAAAAAATAAAATAAAAAAGCAAAGAATAAATAATAATGCGATAAGAAACCCTTCAGATGATCTAAATCAACATGAATCAATGATTGGATAAATTAGTAATTAATAATTCTGTACTGTATCGTATACTGGGTCCTAAAAATGGCACTATTTGTGTTTTGTTTGAAACAAAGAAACAAAGGGCGTTATTAGACGCAAGATACAAGGTTCAATATAGTGAGTAGAGTACATTTTTTTTTTTTTTATGATTTGCGAGATGGGGATTGCCATTTTCCCCATCGATTTACTATTACTAAGCTCTAAGATAAGCTAATAACAATTATTGAACCTTCAAATATTGACTTGAATGACTATTCTTCGATTGATTCAATAATAATCTATTGCAATTGCATTGAACCTCTCAATCTCGACGATTGAACATGGATAGGTTAGTATTACTTCGAACAAGCCGCCATGGTGAAATCGGTAGACACGCTGTTCTTAGGAAGCAGTGCTAGAGCATCTCGGTTCGAGTCCGAGTGGCGGCATCCTCTAAAACTAAAAAGGACACAACGGATCCTTTAATTCGATCCCATATTTACATTCGGTAATTAAGGGCCCCATTTTTTTATAACAACAAAAAATGATTGGTTTTTTATGATATTTGCAACTTTAGAACATATATTAACTCACATATCTTTTTCGATCATTTCAATTGTGATTCCTACTCATCTGATGACCTTGGTCTATGAAATTGTAGGACTATGTGATTTGTCAGAAAAAGGCATGATAGCTACTTTTTTCTGTATAACAGGATTATTAGTTACTCGTTGGATTTATTCGGGACATGTACCATTAAGTGATTTATATGAATCATTAATGTTCCTTTCATGGAGTTTCTCTTTTATTCATATAGTTCCATATTTTATAAACTATAAGAATTATTTCAGTACAATAACCGCCCCAAGCGCTATTTTAACCCAGGGCTTTGCCACTTCGGGTCTTTTAACTAAAATGCATCAATCTGCAATATTAGTGCCTGCTCTCCAATCCCGTTGGTTAATGATGCACGTAAGTATGATGTTGTTGAGCTATGCAGCTCTTTTATGTGGATCATTATTATCCATAACTCTCCTGGTCATTACATTTAGAAGAAACATAGATATTATCGGTAAAACCAATCATTTATTAATTAGTTCATTTTCTTTTGATGAGATCCAATACTTGAATGTTTCGTTTAGAAATTATCACAGATATCAATTGACTCAGCGATTGGATCATTGGAGTTATCGTGTCATTGGCTTGGGTTTTACCCTTTTAACTATAGGTATTCTTTCAGGAGCAGTATGGGCTAATGAGGCATGGGGATCTTATTGGAATTGGGACCCCAAGGAAACCTGGGCATTTATTACTTGGACCGTATTCGCGATTTATTCACATACTAGAACAAATAAAAGTTTGCAAGGTGCAAATTCAGCAATTGTGGCTTCTATGGGATTTCTTATAATTTGGATCTGCTATTTCGGGGTTAATCTATTAGGAAGAGGGCTACATAGTTATGGTTCATTCACATTAAACATCTAATTGAAGAAAAAAACTGCGGAATACATAGAAAGATTGTACACATACTCTTTCATTCCCATATACCCCTCTCACATAATATTATTATACATTA